CGAAGAGAAGAGGAGTTGAAAGAATATCCCAGCTAGAATAGGAAGAGGATAGAGGAGATACTAGGGAATCGGCTGTTGAATAAACTCTCCTTCAAGCTCTTGTGTCGATTCGGAACTCTGGGGCAGCTGGAAAAGAAGCGATTCTTTAATCAGCAAAGTGCCAAGTCAGTAGCTTTTCCATCTGAGATGGGCGTGATAGTGATAGGGCTTGACCGGTCCTCTTTCTTTAAATAAAAGACTAAGGTATGAAGTAACTCGACTGATAAGGAGAGGGGAGAGACCTTTTCCATTTTCTTCCCGGACTAGTAGATAGATCTATTGGCTGCTACCTCCCTTCTTTCTTTTCTTGTCTTTGGTGGTCTCGTAGTTAATGATCCCGGAGTTCTCTTTCTATGCCTCTACCTAGAAAGAGAGAATACATTCTTGCGAAGAGGTCAACAAGAGAATAGAACCACAAAGAGAATCGGACGCTCAATCACAAATTAACATCTTCCTTTCCTTTCTTAGGAATAGATTTCAAAACAGGAAAGATCAGGAATAGCCCTTTAGGTTGCAACTCCTTCTAAGACAACTAGTCTTGGCGAGAGGGATTAACCTGATTTACCTATCATTGCCCCCTCTATACCTCTTAACCTCTCGCTTCGCTCGAGCGACATAGTCTCTTTTTTACGAAAATTCCTCTGTCTGTTCTGCTATCCCCCTTTTAGATATTTGCCCTTTCACTTTTTGTCTGTTAGCCAACTGCGCTTTCTATCCTTACCTTATTAGCCGTAAGGGGAGCCATTTTCTATGGAAGAAAGCCAATATCCTGCGTACCTTTATCTTCTCTTTTTTTTGTTCACCGCTATTAGCTCTCGCAGCATTCGCTACAACGACCGTGAGGGTTACGGTTAAGGCTATGGCTGCGATCCATGTTCATAGCACTGGCTGAATTTTCACTGAACTTTCCTTCTTTTTCTTTTGAAGGTAAAGGCAGAATGCCGCTGCTAACCAGTTTAAGTAAACATGATCAGATCAATTCCTTGTGCTTTCTCTTACCTTACGTTACTTCATTTTTATCCTTTCTAAATCAAAACTCTCCTATTTTTTATTATGTGAGAGGGGGGTTTTTTTCTTCCCCTAAAGCCCCGCGGATTCGATCCAGCTGGAGGTTCCCGCTACCTTGTTGCGAACGATTCAGAGGTGGTATTCGATCCGCCTCCTGAGGCAGGGATTGCTCCGTCATACCATCCTAACGTTTAGGCTCATCTCTCTAGCTATAGCATAGAGAAGACTGTTAGGAGAGTCCAGGGCAGTCCGGCGACCATTGCCCCAATGGGACGTAGCGCGGTAAACCTGTTCAGGCGGTAAGTTCGTGCATGCCCAGATGCTCACATGACCCAAGGCGTTAGGAAATTGAATGGCGAGTTTTAATTTAAAGGAACTAAGTGTTCCATTTCTCCCCTGCATCAATGAGGAGACACTACACCCTGTGCTACTACGAACCCGACCCATTGGCTGCTATTCGACCTTTTAGAGCTAACAGCAGGTCCTATAAGGAAGGGGATGGAAGCAACGTTATTCACAGTCGCGCACTTCTGGCGAACCCGGCCGCTCATATCTCAGGGGGTGCAAAAACCCGAATTTAACAGGGGTGCCTCCCGTTCGGGAACAGGAAAAGAGAGAAGCACTTGCCGCGCATACTTATCCCAATTAGAATTAGAAAGAAAGGTTAACTATCCGCAAATGCCCTTCGACGAAAAGGCAAGACGCAATGATCGTACATTCATTCGCCTTTTGCTCATTTTTCATTTCGACAATGAGAGCTACGATCGCACCACGCTCCAGTCAACCTATTTTCGGAGGGCCAAAGTGTAGATAGATCCTTCGCTTACTCAGCTAAGCCGAACACGAGAAAATGAGTTAAGTCGCGGAAAGTTGCAAAGCCACTTGTAGCCCTACTGGGGCACCAGGAGGAAGTAAACCTACCGGAGGGACTCACACTGTTGCAGAATCAGCATCAGCACTAGCCAAAGAAAAGCTAAAAGAGGACGTCCGGGAGAAGGAGAAGCGCAAGAAAGAGGACGTAATAGATAGACGGACGCCCCCCCTTTGGCCTGGATTGTGACCCCGGAGACATTTTTTCAAAGTAGACTTCCTGCTGACACACTTGCATCCATGGATGCGCCACTCTGCCGGATAGAGGATGAACCACGGTCTTGCAAAGTACGGGGGATTGAGACCGCGGGCAGAAAAGGTGGGGAGAGATTCAGTCCGACCAAAAAAGGGCACCCTAGCGACTCCCGCATGTGCAGGTTGCCATCCTGACGGGAGCCTGCGGCTGACGTCGATGCACGGTAAGCCGACTTTTCTTCATCAAGATGTCTACCAATAATTCCATTCTCATTTATATAGGCCCCTCTGGTCCTACATTTGCTAAATTAGCCGGAGCTCATGGAAAAAGAAAAGAAAATAAAACATAGCAATTGCAGCAAAGCCTAACCAACCATTGGTTATGCGAGAAAATAGAGGGACCAGAAGTCATTCTGTAAATACGCTTTATTCTGGGGAAATCGACTCTAGATGATCTACGAATTAAGCGATCACATGACCCTAAGTCTTAGGAGAGTTAGGCCCTTTTGAAGCATCCGTCTTTGCATAGTTTTCATTTTATTAGAGGAGGAAGTCGCTTCTCATACAAAAGAAAAAGAATTAGCTTTTCTTGAAGGTAGTCCTTTGGTCTATGGGCTTTGAAAAAGTCTTTTGCCCTAGAGTGGATAAGGTTACTAAAGAACCGAACAATGTCTTGCTCCGCCAGATAGGAAGGGCAGCAGAAAGCATAGGCCACATAGACTCTGATCATCGTAAACAGCGTAGTTAGATAATAGGATGTGCTCCTTTCTGCTCTCTTATAGAAGCATTGATGCTATTGAGAGAATGCTTCGAAAATTCCTTTAGCTTAGGGATCGCAGGTCAATACATACAGTTAGCTGGGAGACCATCCATCTGTCAACCAAAAAAAGAGGGTTGATTGGGCATCTAGAGCCTTAGGCGATGGAATGAAGCCTGCCTTCTCAAGCAAGTTTGGCTGCTGGCCTACAACCCCAGTTCCATATGGATCGACTGGATCAAAGCTAGATATATCAAATCCAAATCGATATGGGACTATTTCCTTCCAACTGGCTGTTCTCCTGTGTGGAAGAATATATGCAAGCTGATCCCCAAAGCAAAGCTATTCATTTTACATGTCATTGGTGATGGATCGATCACTAAATTCTAGTATGATACCTGGCTTTCAAGTGTCAGATTAGTTGACACATATGGGGGGCGTGCGATTGTTGATCTCAGCTTGGGTGATGCGCTCCTACTGTCTCGGATTTTTGGTCTTCCACTATTCTTGGAATCTTTCTTTTCCTTCAAACGACGAAAGAATCTGGACCCTTACGTCTAATGGCCTCTTCACCATCCAGTCAGCCTACAAGGCCTTAACTCCTCCTGCTACCTCCTTATTCTGGCCGAAAAAACATCTGGTTCCCGGCCGGCGTGCACAGGCTATCTAAGGGCGATTAAAGACGAAGGACTTCCTTGCTAAACTCTAAACTGGGCCTTGGTTACGACTGCGACTGTGTTCTCTGTTACAGAGAATCGGAATCGGTTCCCCAAAAATGAAAAATCTCTCTTCAGGGGCATTCTCAACCTACAGACTATCTTCAACATATCTCTGAAGTTTGGTCAGTTGAGGGCACAGCTACTAGACTGGTATTTGCTGCTGCGATTTGGTACATTTGGTCTGAGCGCAACGCTCGCATTTTCTGTACGAAGCCCAAAGAAATGCTGCTCTCTCTTATTCACGAACAAGCAGTACCACAGAGCGGTAAAAGGAAGGGAAAGTGTTCCGCTACTCTTGTTCAAATGGTTTCCATGGTTCGACTTTCATCGAGATTGGCGCAGTCCTTAGGCCGACAAGGGCAGAAATAGCACTCGTTGAAGGTGAAGGACCCTAATGCGGAACATAAATAAGAAGACAAAGTCTTCCATTGAATGGCTGGTTTACAAACCTGGGCTCAGACGGAACTCAGGAGAGGATTTAGCCTCTTGGTGGACTACAAGTTGAAGAGTTCATAATGTTGGGAAAAAAACGGATCTGCCATTCCTACTCCCCAGTTATGTCATCCCTTACCTATGATTCCATCCTAGTTTTCGCCGCCCATGGTTCCGAGAGACCCAATTTATACAGAATGAGCACCTCACCCCTTTCTTTCCTTGTAGTTGGAGTTGGGCAAGATTTCACTTGTAAATGGATTGGCTTTAGATGCGAGATACGGCTCATAACCACTGCTTGTGAACAGCTTGACTCCTGTTTACAGGCTTTCCCGGCTACAGTACAGATTGTGCCAAAGACAGCTCGCTCTGCTCGCTCCTGCTCAAAAATCACACAATAAGCCAAGGCGTTCTAATCTAATCTAGCTATTTCAAAACAAATTCTCATCTCAGGAAGACAGATCGAACTATTACAGATAGAACAGATAGATTGGTGTAGGCTCTAAGCCAAGCCTATCTCGTGTGCTATAAAATACACAACGTACTTTCCCAAGCCTTTCTCAAGCTATTATGTCTAGTCCCAGGTACAAAGAGGTGTATATATAGCGTTCTCCTTCCTGCCTCGACCCTTTCGGCCAAGAGGAAATCCGGAGCGACAAAAGCGATTCCGGTCTCCCCACCATTTTACAGGTATAAGGCACGCCATTCGGTCCTTTCTAAAGTAGTAGTAGTAGTGGTGGCTATCTCCCTATGAAGTCTGGGATCTATTCCAACTTTACTTAATGTAAATAGTTGATCAGATTCGTGAATCCTGTTGAGTCCACGGGAAGATCTTCTTGTTCGGATTGCTAGCTTAGCTGCCCTTTTGGATACAACCATTTTCATTTTACAGCTTACATCCAGGCCAAGTCCTTTTCTGCCTGTGGGAAACCAAGCAATTGATTCTCCCTGTGTCAATGTTATGGGTCCAAGTCTCACTCTTTCATTGCTCTCTCCAGAAGCTTCACTTGCGACCTTCTGCTTTCTATCCTAAATAGAGAAAGGGGGAAATAGGTCAAATCAAAAGACGAGGCTGAGCGTGGCTGGGTAACGAAGGGTGAGTGTAACGATGGTGCGAAGCAGAGAAGGAAAGTCAAGGGCTTTGTGGGCTAAGGGATCTCGATATGCCCTTTTAGATAAGAGTCAGTAGGCCTAGAAGGCTCCTATGCCAAAAGAGAATGCTCTACATGACTAAAGTCAAGGCGAACGGCATTAGTACAGCTGTTAAGAATACTCTCCGATGTTGACTTTGTAAACTAATAGGCCTTGGTAACCGGTAGGTTACTTTTGACATATAATTTCTAATGGAACTGCCGTCTATTGTATAGGGCTACTATATTCATTTGTACTCGTCTACTAATGCCGGTCGGATTAGCTACATCGGATTGGCTACTACCCTAGGATTATAGGACCAGTTGGAACGGCTTCTTCTCTTTCTACCTACACATCTCAGAGCTCATACACCTGCGCATCTCACTAGCGTATCTCCTCTCTGTCCCGTAAGCATTTAGGGTCTGACTCTCTCTTCTCGGTCAGTATATTCCCCTAATCTCTCTGTCATTGGAATAGCCAACTATAATAGGTAATTAACTCCTTGGGATCGAAAGAGAACTTTTGCTTTGGTCTCGAGGAATTGTTGAGCGAGGCTGACTTTAGAGGTGTAAGCACCGCGAGTCTCAATCCAGTCAAATTCCTGTTCTATTACTGGCTCATAACTGAGCGAAAGGCATAATAGATTCTTGCTCTTCTTAGCCTTGCAAATGAGGCGGTTGATAGACCCTTCCTGTCCTAGTGGTATGGTTAACATAAACTTCTTCCTCTGAGGCTAGCTCTAGGACAAGCGGAGGTGGTTCTTTCTCCTCTGGGGTTAAGTCCAAGACTAATGAATGTGTATATTTCTGCTTTATTCACTTCCTGAACAGTTTCTGTGCCCATTCTGGATTGAATACCTTTATATCTTGGTAAGATTAGGGTCAACGGTTTGTGCCTGTCTATTCCATCCATCCCTTCGTGGAGTTAGGGTGTGTGATGTGTCCTTTCCGATGGAATGCCCTCGGCCGCATTTCGGAATCAAAGAGTCATGGTGCTTTAGTTGTGGGTTAGCAGGGATAAGTTGGACTGCGTCAGATGGTAAGATGAGCACCGCGATCGAAGGGCTCACTCTATGGAAGTCCTCTCCCACTTGAAAGCTAAATAAGGAGAAGAAGTGCCACAAATCAATGTATTCCATTATTAGCAGAGGTTCCCTCCATCTAATCCCCCATTTTCCATTCAAATGGACTTACCAGAGAGCAGTCCATTTGAAGCCATTAATCAAAGGCTTCTCCTTGCGGCAGAAAGAAAAACGGGATGGCAACCGCCGCAAATTATGACCTTAATCGCGCTAAAGGAGGGAGTTCTTACACGCATGGCGGAACTCGACCCACATCCTTTCTGGATGGAGGAGCAAAGCCGAAACCGCCTTCTTAGAGAAGGTATTTTAACTAAACAAAAATGGGCCCAGAAACTCTAAGTAGAAAGCTGGCCGAGTTAAATAAAACAGGACAAAGAAGCTCCTTTTTTCAGGAGCTTCGCCGAGTCCGCCAGACCGAATCAATGAAGTCCTCAAGAGGATTGGGGAACGAAGTGGATTGGTCCGCTCTCTAAGGGAGGAGACAGGAGCTCCAGCCTAGAGACGGTCCTTAGGCCGGACAGAGGTCTGAGGAAAGCCCCGGAAAGGTGGGCTTCACCTTATTCTCTTCTGTAGCCTTCTAAGGCGAGGCCACCCTATATTCAGGTATGGGGTGGAGAAGGAGAGCGGGTATGAGGGCTCCTTCTACCCCCTAGAAAGACAACTTATAAATGCAGCCTTTCTCTTGTTTGTTTTTTGAATCTGCTATAATATAAGCAGTTGGGCCAGGCCATTGATAGATGTTCTTTAGGTGGGGAGGATAAGTTTCAAGTGCGGATACTTCAGGTGAGAAATTTTTGATTGAGACAACATCATCCATTGTGATGCTAACCATCCCCAAGTGGGATTGGGTTTTTTTACCAAGTGCCCCAAGAAGTGAGTCGATAATGGTTACCTGATAGGGGACCTAGGCTTGTTGATTGGTAAACTTCACTGAGTTCCTCGGCTAACCCTTTCATTCCCGAATGGAAATAGGGTACAATTGCTACAGACGATCCTTTAAGGATGTAAATGAGGGCACGTAACGATGCTGGAGTTGACGGTGTACCGGTCTCCACGCGTATAAGGATCATCTTCCCTTTCAACAAGAAGGAGAAAGTTAACAGGGGGCCTAATCCTATTATCTGAAGCTCTTGAGAGATGAAGGGTCTGGGGTATGATCACAAGGCAGCGCCATGAGAACATAGTTGCTTCTGTTAAGCTCAAGAGAAGGGTTTCATTTCCCCTCCTCAAGGTTCTATTACTAGTCTTTATGTTATTCATTTTTACTTTTTGTTTTCCGTTTGTTTTATGAATTTTCATAGATTTCTTATTGCAGCGAAGGAGTCTCCGCAGAAGAGAGCAGCCCCATTTTTGTTTAGTTTTAGTACGAGATCGAAGGGAAGGACGTAGGCACCTCTTCCTTAACTTAATAGAATAGGAACTACCGGATTAAGCACTAGCTCAATCACTGCTACAGCTTCTTACCTTTGGGACAGGATTCCACGACTCTCTTATTTGAATGAGAGCCCTTATCTCGTTGCGGTATACTTTTGCTCCGACTTCCACTCTTTGTCCCACGTACTGTGCTCGGACTGCTGGAGCAGAAACTAGAAAGAAATGCCGGGTCTAGGAAAAGCGAATTCTCGGTTAGCTGCTTTTTTTAGGGTGGTCGTAGATCAGGAAGCAAGTCTGACACTCATATTGGAAGAGACTGGCATCTTATCTTTCTTACGATTACGCCCTTAGAAAAAAAAAGTGGCACCTATAAAAAAAAGATTGGCTTGGTCTTACATCTACCGGTAGAGTAGAAGATCGAAAGGGTCCATCCGTTTAAGAAAGGAAAGAAGGGATGGCATTCAGTCAAGCCTTCGTCCTCTGATGACTAGCTCTCATCTTCCATGTCTTTCTATACGCAATTGAAAGTTTCCAGTTCGTGTTAACAATTGGCGCATTAAAGAATTCTCGTATGGGACCTTTTTCGCTCAAGGCGACAACAGAGTACCATCAAAGGCAATCACTCCTGCTCCCAAACCCTTGGGATGGAAGTTAGAAGTTTCCTTGAAAGAGTAAAGTACATCAGTCGCTTCATATCTCTTTTAGATCCATGTGCGAACCTCTATTCAAACTGCTTAAGAAAGATTCTTCTAATAAGTGGACCCAGAGTCTAGCTTTCTATAAGATCAAGACTCGATCTTATGAATACCCCAGTGCTAGTACTGCCAAGCCAAGGCCCTCCCTTCGGTATGCGAAATCAGTATGTAAACTCTATGGCCCAGTTTGAAACTTCTGGTTTTAGGGACTGAACCGCTAACGAGTATCTCAAATATCTCAAAGCTGTTGCAAGCAATCAATCAAAGCGAGCTTTCATTTTAGCGTGTATTTGAAAGAGTTGAAAAGCCTTTATATAGAAAGTGTTGAAAAAGGCAGGAACGTGAGTCTGGTAACTCTTTACTACTACATCTTTTTTTACACACAATCGGACAGCCGAGCTCCCAACTTGGACTCTCTTTCAAAGCAATCGCATTCTCTGTGAAAAGAATGGGGGTTGGTAAGGACAACTTACGTGGAGTAGATTATCATTGCTCCATCGAATAAAGACAATCCTCACGGTAAGACTTTGATAAGAGCACTGACGGTCACTTAGATAATAATGGTTTTGAGACAAGGCCTCCGGGACTGGAGGGTGTGGGTTGGGGCTCGCTGGTCCTGATGTATGAGGTAGCTAAGGTCAATGCTACTAGGGCTCTGTGCTCTTTATGGCCTTTGGGAGCTCGATATTAGAGTTCAAATCCCGGATTCGTCTCTCAGTCTCAAGAGGATGCCCCTGATGCCGCAAAGGTAGTTGACTAAGTCGACCTTTTATGATTAATGAGGATGTATTGGATGGATGCCTTAAGATTGAAAGGGACGAAGATGGACTCCGGTGAAAGGGCTAGGGTAGATCTTGAGAATGATCCCTGCATTTCCGTATTGGTAAACCATCCCCATTAGTGCTTCTCCCTTACTGTCACAAGTGAGCCATTCTTCCACATTCTCGGTGACAAGAGCATAACGCCTATGGTCGACTGAGTTTCAACTTCCTTCTTTCCGCTTGGCCCATGGATCAGGGGAAGTCTTCTTTGAGTGTTGAGGGTTAGAGGATCATTCCAGCACAGAGAGAGTATGCCCAAACCCGTTCCCAAGGGCAGCAGTCCAAGGAAAGGAGCGAGTCCCAAATCTTAGTGCCGTTGAAGTCCGCGATCGTAAATATCTTGCTATTAATTGTAATTCCTGGGTCTTTGCTCATTCGTAAGGTCAAGGTTGCTAAAGTCTGAAATAAGGGCAGTTATTATGGTCAAGTAAGGTAATCGCATATCCATCCCTTGACATTGAGAAGGATTTCCAGATAAAGAGGAAGTGGTGCAGCTTGAGAGGTTGGAGTTCTCTCTTTTGCTTCTGCTAGTGAAAGGTAGGGCTTTGAGGCTCATTCTAGTGTGAATGAAAGGCAGGAGGCTCTAACTTTGATTCTGTTTACTTACTCGACCAGCGAGAGAGGTTGTTTACTTCCTTCTTTCAAAGCTGGACCAGGGAGCCTATTGATTGATTGATAGAGCAAGGCCTATGGCTTGAGAGATAGGCAAAGTGAACCCGCCACTGTCAACTGGTTTAGGAAGATGCCTACTTGTTCAACTGGCTCACAAGGCATGCATACACAACCCAGGGAATCATACTCACTTGGCTGTATTCAAGCACGAGACTGATCTGAGGTTACTGGCTTATGAGAGATCCAGAGGAGGGAGAAGATCTTTC